TGTTACTAACTCAATCTATTTTTAGAAAATATATTGTATTACCTTCATTGCTAATTGCAAAAAATAGTGGACGCATGTTCCTATTTCAATTTCCCGAATGGTTTGAGGATTTACAGGAATGGAATAGAGAGATGCATGTTAAATGTACCTATAATGGTGTTCCATTATCCGAAACAGAATTTCCGAAAAATTGGTTGACAGACGGTATTCAGATAAAAATCTTATTTCCTTTCCGTCTGAAACCTTGGCACAAATCGAAACTACGATCATCTAAGAAAGGTTTAATGAAAAAAAAAAAAGAAAAAGATGATTTTTGTTTTTTAACAGTTTGGGGAATGGAAACTGAACTTCCTTTTGGTTCGCCCCGAAAAGGACCTTCCTTTTTTAAACCCATTTTTAAGGAAATTGAAAAAAAAATTGGAAAATTTAAAAAGAAGTCTTCTCGAGTTCTAATAGTTTTTAAAAAAAAAATAAAATTACTTCGAAAAGTTTTAAAAGAAACAAAAGAATGGGTTATCGAAAGTGTTATTTTTTTAAAAAAAATAATAAAAGAACTTTCAAAAATTTTATTATTTCGATTAACAGGAAGAGAAGTATATGAATCAAGTGAAATTAAAGAAGAAAAAGATTCTATAATAAGCAATCAGCTAATTCACGAATCGTTTAGTGAAATTGCATCTACGAATTGGACAAATTCTTCATTAACAGAAAAAAAAATCAAGGATTTGACTACTAGAACAAGTACAATTCGAAATCAAATAGAAAGAATTATAAAAGAGCAAAAAAAAGTAACTCCAAGAATAAATAATATTAGTCTTAAAAAAGCAAGTTATAATGCTAAAAGATTCGAAAAATGGCAAATATTCCAAAAAAGAAATGCTCAATTAATCTCTAAATTACCTCTTTTTTTGAAATTTTTCATTGAAAGAATCTACACAGATATATTTTTATGTATCATTAATATTCCCAGAATGAATACAGAACTTTTTCTTGAATCAACAAAAAAAATTATTGATAAATCCCTTTACAATAATGAAAGAAAACAAGAAAGAATTAATAAAATTAAAAAAAATCGAATTCCATTTATTTCGACTATAAAAAAGTCACTTGATAATATTAGTAATAGTCAAAAAAATTCACCTATTTTTTATGACTTATCCTACGTGTCACAAGCATATGTATTTTTCAAATTATCACAAATCCAAGTTAGTAACTCGTATAAATTAAGAGCTGTTCTTCAATCTCAAGGAATCCCCCCGCCTGAAATAAAGGATTCTTTTGAAACACAAGGAATAGTTGATTCGAAATTAGGGGATAAGAAACTTCCGAGTTATGAAATGAATCAATGGAAAAAGTGGTTAAGAGGATATTATCAATACAATTTATCTCAGAACAGATGGTATAGATTAATACCAGAAAAATGGCGCAATACAGTTCATCAGCGTAAAAAGGAAAATTTTAGCAAAAGGCATTCATATGAAAAAGACCAATTAATTGATTTCAAAAAACAAATTGAAGTATATTCATTATCTAATCAAAAAAGAAAAGAGAATTTGCAAAAATACTATAAATATGATCTTTTATCATATCAATTTCTTAATTATGAAAATAAAACGGAATACTTTTTTTATAGATCTCCGTTTCAAGGACGTAAGAAGCAAGAGATTTCTTATAACACGCATAAAGAAAATATACTGAGGAACATCCCTATCGATAATTATCTAGGAAAGGTCCATATTCTATATATGGAAAAAACGGTCGATAGAAAATATTTTGATTGGAACATTCTCAATTTTGATCTTAAACAAAAAGACGATATTGAGGCCTGGGTCAGCAATCGGAATCAAAATACTCAAATAATTCCTAAAAAAGATCTTTTTTATCTTATGATTCCAGAAATCAATCCACCAAACTCCGACAAAGTATTTTTTGATTGGATGGGAATGAATGAAAAAATGCTAAAGTGTCGCATAGCGAATTTGGAACCTTGGTTCTTCCCAGAATTTGTGTTACTTTATAATGCATATAAAAGCAAACCTTGGTTTATACCAAGCAAATTACTTCTTTCAAATTTGAATAAAAATGAAAATAGTAGTGAAAATAAAAAAATAAATCAAAAGCAAAAAGGAAGTTTTTTGATACCATCGAATAAAAAGCATCGAAATCAAGGAGAAAAAGAACCCACAAGTCCAGGAAATCTTGGATCCGTTCTCTCACAACAAAAAGATAGTGAAGAAAATTATGCAAGATCAGACATGAAAAAGGGGAAAAAGAAAAAACAATACAAAAGCAGCGCGAGAGCAGAACTAGATTTCTTCCTGAAACGTTATTTGCTTTTTCAATTGAGATGGGACGATACTTTGAATCAAAGACTGATCAATAATGTTAAGGTATATTGTCTCCTGCTTAGATTGATAGATCCAACCCAAATTACTATACCCTTAATTCAAAATAGAGAAATGAGTTTGGATATAATGCTGATTGAGAAGAATTTAACTCTTAACCAATTGATGAAAAAGGGAATATTGATTATAGAACCCATTCGTCTGTTTGGAAAAAACGATGCACAATTTATTATGTATCAAACCATAGGTATTTCATTGGTTCATAAGAGTAAGCACCAAACTAATCAAAAATACCAAGAACAAAGATATGTTTCTAAGAAGAATTTTGATGAAACTATTTCATCACACCAAAGAATAACTGAAAATAGAGACAAAAATCATTTGGATTTGCTTGTTCCTGAAAATATTTTTTCGTTTAGACGTCGTAGAAAGTTGCAAATTCTAAGTTGTTTTAATTCAAAGAATAGAAATGGTGAAGATAGAAATCCAGTATTTTGCAATGCAAAGGACGTAAAAGACAGCAGCCAAGTTTCGCATGACAGTAACCATTTTGATAGAGAGAAAAGTCAATTAATGAAATTAAAGCTCTTTCTTTGGCCTAATTATCGATTAGAGGATTTAGCTTGTATGAATCGTTATTGGTTTGATACCAATAATGGGAGTCGTTTCAGTATGTTAAGAATACATCTGTATCCACGATTGAAATTTTGACATTTCGTGGATAATACACTTTTTCTATATATTCTATACCCTATATATATAATAGGGTATATCAAAGCAAACAAATACATAGATCACATGTCTTGTCTCACATTTCATTCTAATTTCCAATAGGAAATGAATAATATCTCGATTAGATCTCGAAATGAATCAACAGAACCTTCTTTGTTTTAGGTCTAAATTCTTCGATGCGAAAATGTACCAATCCTTTTCTATCCCTATCTAAATCCAATTAGAAATTGGATTAATTGATTTGAATTCAGAAATTTAGGAGTTCATAAAGAAATTTGGATTAGATTATTGTATATACCAGATTCCAATTAATGGCATTATTATTACTGATCAATAAAATCCATATCTGTAAAAAGGGAAAGGGGATTTCTTTATGGTAACAAATTCATTCATTTCGGTTATTTCTCAAAAAGAAAACGAAGAAAACAGAGGGTCTGTTGAATTTCAAGTATTCAGTTTTACCACTAAGATAAGAAGACTTACTTCACATTTGGAATTGCACAAAAAAGACTCTTCATCCCAGAGAGGTTTACGGAAAATTTTGGGAAAACGCCAACGACTGCTGGCCTATTTGTCAAAAAAAAATAGAAGACGCTATAAAGAATTAATTAGTGAGTTAAATATTCGAGAGATAAAAACTCGTTAATTTGAAGCGTGATACCATTTGAGCTTAGTCGTTTAAATTTTGATGAACTTCTTTTTACTTTCAGCAATGCATGGAAGAACGACTCGGGAAAAAACTTATGATTGCACCAACTACAAGAAAAGACCTCATGATAGTCAATATGGGCCCTCACCACCCATCAATGCATGGTGTTCTTCGACTGATTGTTACTCTCGATGGTGAAAATGTTATTGATTGTGAACCAATACTGGGTTATTTACATAGAGGGATGGAGAAAATTGCGGAAAATCGAACAATTATACAATATTTGCCTTATGTAACGCGTTGGGATTATTTAGCTACTATGTTCACAGAAGCAATAACCGTAAATGGACCCGAACAGCTAGGCAATATTCAAGTACCTAAAAGGGCTAGCTATATCAGAGCTATTATGTTGGAGTTAAGTCGTATCGCTTCTCATTTGTTATGGCTTGGCCCTTTTATGGCAGATATTGGGGCACAGACCCCTTTCTTCTATATTTTTCGAGAACGAGAGTTAATATATGACTTGTTCGAAGCTGCTACCGGTATGCGCATGATGCATAATTATTTTCGTATCGGAGGAGTAGCTGCTGATCTACCTCATGGCTGGATAGATAAATGTTTGGATTTTTGCGATTATTTTTTAACCGGGGTTGCTGAATATCAAAAGCTTATTACGCGGAATCCTATTTTTTTAGAACGAGTTGAAGGCGTAGGCATTATTGGCGCAGAAGAAGCACTAAATTGGGGTTTATCGGGCCCAATGCTACGAGCTTCCGGAATACAGTGGGATCTTCGTAAAATTGATCGTTATGAGTCTTACGACGAATTTGATTGGGAGATTCAATGGCAAAAAGAAGGGGATTCATTAGCTCGGTATTTAGTACGAATCAGTGAAATGACAGAATCCATAAAAATTATCCAACAGGCTCTGGAAGGAATTCCAGGGGGACCCTATGAGAATTTAGAAATTCGACGCTTTGGTAGAATAAAAGACCCTGAATGGAATGATTTTGACTATCGATTTATTAGTAAAAAACCTTCTCCAACTTTTGAATTGTCTAAGCAAGAACTTTATGTAAGAGTCGAAGCACCAAAAGGAGAATTGGGAATTTTTCTGATAGGAGATCAGAGTGTTTTTCCTTGGAGATGGAAAATTCGACCACCGGGTTTTATCAACTTGCAAATTCTTCCTCAGTTAGTTAAAAGAATGAAATTGGCTGATATTATGACGATACTAGGTAGCATAGATATCATTATGGGAGAAGTTGATCGTT